AATACAAAATTGAAGATTTAGTTACGATTAGAAATAAGCTTTTCTGTCTTTATCCATAGATTCTTTACTCATACTTATTCAATTGAAAGTCAAAAATTATGTTTCGTAATCTTAATAATCCAATTTTTCAATTTCTAATTGACTTTTGGATACAAATCACGAGAATGTATATTATTCCTCAAAATTCTTATTGAGAGGTCAAGGATTTAATCCTTTTTAGAAATAAAGTTTTTGATCGGGATATATTATATGCCGAAGATCCCTTAACTTTTTGGATTATCATAGAACGAATCACACTTTTACCACTAAACTATACCCGCTATGATGCGATTATTGTATAGAAATGAATCTTTTGTCGAGTAAAAGGACGGGACATGATCCTGGTAGGATCATAAAAGAATCACGAAAAGTATAGCGTTGATATTGTATTTCTTCTGATATTGTTATTGTATTTCTTCATGGACCCAACGAGATTAGGGAAAAAGGACTCGTTGACTTTATATCATTTGATCTATAGGATAGGAATGGAAATAGTCCTCTTTCTGATTGTTTCAATAACAAGTATTTTGTTTTCGAATCAAATAAACAATTTTATCTAATATTTATCTAAAAAATTTCTAATACAATTTTTTTTTCAACAAGAATGGCCCGTGACACGGGCCAGGTTGTGAAAATAACATTTTTGGACAAAAAAAATAATAAAATAAAACTATATAAAACCAAAAAACTACACAATACAATAATTATCTATTCCAAACAAAATTATCGTATATATTTTTTTATAGTTATAGATATTTAGATTATTGAGATTGTATATTAAAGTTAAAGATTATTCGGATTATATATTTGATTATATATTTAAAGTACAAAAAGATAAAAAAAAAAGAGACATAGCAAAGAGGCTTTGTTTTTTTAAGCTTTACTTATTTAACTTTAACATAGTAATTATTTTAAATTGGGAGAGATGGCTGAGTGGACTAAAGCGTCGGATTGCTAATCCGTTGTACGAATTATTCGTACCGAGGGTTCGAATCCCTCTCTTTCCGGTTTCATTGATGATTTGGTATTTTTTATCTTTTAAATTTATCAAACCTTTTTGCTTTATTTATTTAGTTAATAGTTAAAGATCAAAATGTAGTAATAGTTATAGTTAGAGATCAAAATGTAGAAATGTAGATATAGTTAAAATGCTAAGAACATTGAAAAATTAAGCAAGGAAAAAGCCGTATTTTTCTTTTTGTTTTGATTTTATTCTTCACCTTCACGTCCAGGATTACGCCTTGGATCATTAGATAAAAACCCGAAGATGAAGAGAGAAACAAAGAATATCACTACTGTATAAACAAAGAGTTTGAGAGTAAGCATTAGACAATCTCCAAGATCTTTTTTTGGTTTGGAAAAAAAAGAAAATAGATTCTCTATATATCATATTTTATATCATATTTTGACACAAAGAAATAAAGCAGTTTCTAGCAATTTTTAGAAAGAGCAAAGAATTTTTCTAAATTCATTTTGAATATAGAGTTGAGTCTTTCATTGCAAATTTTTTTATCCCCACAATTCGATATTGCGGGGTACTCTACTAGACTAGGTTTTTTTTCAATGACATGAAAAAAAGCTCAGAATGGGGAAATCCGATAATCCAGATTTTTCATGTCTATACAATAAACTTATACTATAAAAACTTATCCGATCTTATATCTTATTAAGTACTATAATTTTGTTTATCGAATAAAATAAATTCTAAATTATTTGAGGATAGTATTAAAGATCTCATCGAAAACTTACAGCCGCTTGCCAAACAAAAGCTAACAGAAAAAAGAACAGAGGGATTATTGGCATAACATCCACGACCGGGTTCAAAAAGGCGTAGGCTTCGGGCAATTTTGTAAAGAAAAAATTGCTTGAATTTGAATAAAGGGTAGAACCGATGCAAATCAAACTAAAAATATTAAGCATAACAAACATTTTGTTCTTGAAGAGAATTTCATTTTGATTGAGTTATTAATAGGTTATTGATATTAATGGGTTATTGATATAAAAATTGATATTTTTTAAAGTATCAAGTAATAAATAAAGAAGTAAGGTAGACCAAAAACTTTAAACTTACCCAATCAAAAATCCTTCAATTCTTAACTAAAAAAAGAATAGAAGAAATCATATTTTCATACAATATCTTAATAGAATTCTATATTATGATCAACAAATTCAGTGAATTGACGAAGAACCAATACCAATAGTAGTGTTTATTTGTGTTGAATCAAAATATAAATGGGGCGTAGCCAAGTGGTAAGGCAACGGGTTTTGGTCCCGCTATTCGGAGGTTCGAATCCTTCCGTCCCAGAACATCCCCAATTTTATATATAAAAATATGTCTTTGTGAACAACCCTCTCTCTATGTAAGAGCATAATAAAGGCAATTTTGGTTTTTTATTTTAACTAATCTTCATTGCAGATATTTTTCTCAACACATTTACATTCATATTGACAACAGTGTATCAAATAAATATAATTCGATCTGGGCAATTAGATTTTAGTTTCGGATCTATTTATCTCTTTATTTTAGTCTTTCAGTTTTTATAAGTTTTTTTTTATTTTATATCTTTTACAAAACATAAAAATTTTTAAATATATATAATATATATATATATAAATATATATAAAAATATATATAATTATAATAATTTATAATAAAAAGAATAAAATAGCAAATTTATAAAATAAAAGCAAACAACTTCTAAAATAAAATATAGAAAATAAAGCAAATCCAGTATATTAAGAAATATGATATACATATATATTTCATCCATGCCATGAGAAATTTGTAAATCATATAAATTTGTAAATTTGACCTTATCTACATATAAATTTGACTTTATCTTTCTTTTTTTTATTTAATTTATTATTAAATTTTTTAATGATGATTCTATTTTTTTTATGATAATTATATCTACATAACGTAATTTTTTTGGGGGGGGGTTGCTAACTCAATGGTAGAGTACTCGGCTTTTAAGTGCGGCTAACGTCTTTTACGCATTTGTATGAAGAAAGAAATTCGTCCATACCTTGGTATAGTTTGTAAGACCACGACTGATCCTGCTGAAAGGAATGAATGGAAAAAATAGCATGTCGTATTAATGGAGAATTCTGAGAAATTTTTTTGGATCGGTTCCAAACCTTGTTTGAATTCTTGGTGCGGAACATAAAACGAAAAAAAAATTATAATATAATATTTCTATTATTAAAGTGGGTCTGAGTTAATAAATGGATAGAGTTATACGGCTCTAATTATCGGGAAACAAAAAAGCAACGAGCTCCCGTTCTTAATTTGAACGATTTTCCGATCTAATTGGACGTTAAAAATAGATTAGTGCCTGCGCGGAAAGGCTTTTCCATGAATGGATTTTCCATTTTTTTAATAAATCCTAACTATATTGTCATTCTCCACTGTGAGGGGAATCAAATGTGTAGAAGAAAGAGTATATTGATAAATAACTTTTTTTTTCCAAAATCAAAAGAGCGATTGGCGTGAAAAAATAAAGGATTTCTAACCATCTTCTTATCCTATAATCAACATAAATCGATTCGATGGAACAAAGAGAAAATAGAGAATCCGTTGATGAATTTGCCAATTTCTGAAGTATCTATTCTTTTCTTATTATACTTTTTTGTTTTTACTGTATCGCACTATGTATTATTGAATAACCCCCAAAATCTCCTATCTTTGCTTCAATTAAATTGAATTTCAAATGAAAATAGAGAAATACAAAAGATATTTCGAACTAGATCGGTCTCGAAAAAATGACTTCCTATACCCACTTATCTTTCGGGAGTATATTTATACATTTGTTCGTGATCATGGTTTAAATAGATCCATTTTGTTGGAAAATAGGGGTTATGACATTAAATCTAAATCAAGTTTATTAGTTGTAAAACATTTAATTACTCGAACGTATCAACAGAATCATTTGATTTTTTCTGTTAATGATTCGAACCAAAATCCACTTTTTAGGTACAACAAGAATTTGCATTCTCAAATGCTCTCGGGGGGGATTGCAGTCATTGTAGAAATTCCATTTTCCCGACAATTAGTATCCCTTTTAGAAAGGTCAGAAATAGTAAAATCTCATAATTTACAATCACTTCATTCAATATTTCCTTTTTTAGAGAGTAAGTTTCCACATTTAAATTATGTGTCAGATGTACTAATACCTTACCCTATTCATCTAGAAAAATTGGTTCAAACACTTCGTTACTGGGTGAGAGATCCCTCCTCTTTGCATTTATTACGACTCTTTCTTCATGAGTATTGGAATTTGAACAGTCTTATTATTCCAAAGAAATCTATTTCCATTTTTGCAAAGGATAATCCAAGATTATTCTTGTTCTTATATAATTTTCATGTATATGAATACGAATCTATTCTCTTCTTTCTTCGTAACCAATCCTTTCATTTACAATCAACATTTTTTCGGGTCCTTTTTGAACGAATATATTTCTATGAAAAAATAGAAGATTTTGCTGAAAGCTTTACTAATGATTTTCGGGCAACCCTATGCTTGGTTAAGGATTCTTTCATACATTATTTTCGATATGAAGGAAAATCTATTCTGGCTTCAAAAGATAGGCCTTTTCCGATGAAAAAGTGGAAATATTATCTTGTCAATGTATGTCAATGTCATTTTGATGTGGGGTTTCACCCGGAAAAGATCTATATAAATTCATTATCCAAGCATTCCCTCTCCCTTTTGGGTTATCTTTCAAGTGTATGTCTAAACCCCTTAGTAGTACGGAGTCAAATGCTCGAAAATTCGTTGATAATAGATAATACCATAAATAAACTTGATACGATCGTTCCAATTCTTCCTTTAGTTGAATCGTTGTCAAAAATGAAATTTTGTAATGCAATAGGACATCCCATTAGTAAACCGACTCGGGCTGATTCCTCGGATTCTGAGATTATCAACCGGTTTGTTCGAATATGCAGAAATCTTTCTCAG